CGGGTTGGTATACTAATTCCTCACCCGCTTTCATCCTTCCCCTAGGTTATTTTCTCAACAGATACGTAATTGTAAGAGTTTAATTTGGATATAATTCGAAAAAGCAAACGACAAGTCCAAGCCAAAAAAATATGAAAAAGAAAAATTTTTCATATTTCTAAGATTAAACAAAAGGATTCGCAAATAAAAGTGCTAATGCTACAACCAGCCCATAAATTGTTAAAGCTTCCATAAACGCTAGACTAAGTAACAAAGTGCCTCGTATTTTTCCCTCAGCTTCAGGCTGTCTCGCGATACCCTCTACAGCTTGGCCCGCGGCAGTTCCTTGACCAACCCCAGGTCCGATAGAAGCAAGCCCTACAGCCAATCCAGCAGCAATAACAGAAGCGGCAGAAATCAGTGGATTCATGATAAGTTCCTCGTACCAAAAAAAAAGAAATGGTTAATGATACAATCAACCAACGAATTATGACTTAATTATTCCGTCACTAGGATTCATCCAGTCGAAGTAACTAACTCGAATTGAAGTAATCTAATTAGATTGTTGAATCGCCGGAACTACTTCTATTCTATTTTTTTTAGTTTCTATCCGCAGAGTCCTTGCGAACCTATACAACTTTCTTCCATTTTTTGGTTCCGAACTGTTATTGGAATTATTCCACCCTTTCTTTATTTCATCTGTTTATTAATTGAATTCACAGTCATAATGAAACAGAAGACTTTTATTGACTATTGAAATCCCTATCTAAAATTTAACAATAATAAAACAAATGAAATAGATCCTTAGCTCATATATAACAAGTCAATATCTAATATCACATATACGTGTTTTTCTTCTATAACGTAAACAAACTCGTTATTTATCTTAAATTGAATTGGATTACTGAATTAAGTATCGAAATAACTATAAAAGTGAACTTAGAGCCATTCAATTACATTACATATACCTGGCTCTAAACCTATCTAACAAAAATTTGGATGAATCAGAAATTCTTTTCTTTATCATTATTCCCACGGATACAAGCGAAATGAAAAAATGGAATATTAGCTTTTATTCCATTTTTGAACAAAAAAAACGAAAACCGGAATTGTTTCGCCCTTTTTATTTAAAAACACCACATATAGTAAACATATACTACAAGTATTCTTATGCAAAATTCAAACTAAACTATTTATTATTATTTGAAGAGTTTGAATAGGCTTACCAACATAAAACGAATACTCATTGAGAGGTTTCTAAATTAAACGGACGGACGGGAGGAGTTTAGGAAAAAGATCTTTTAGATCTCTTTCCTTTCTTTTTACAAGCCTCTATAATATCATAACTTTTTTTCTATTACTCTAGATTGTATATACCCTAATTGGATATTTAGGAAGTAAATACCATATTGAGACGCGCATATAGGATAAGCTAAAAAAAGACTATTTCAATGATGGCCCTCCATGGATTCACCTATATACGCCGCAGCTAAAGTTGCAAAAATAAGAGCTTGAATACCACTTGTAAATAATCCAAGGAACATGACAGGTATAGGAACCACTGAAGGTACTAAAGAAACAAGAACAACAACAACTAATTCATCAGCTAAGATATTCCCGAAAAGTCGAAAACTAAGTGATAAGGGCTTTGTGAAATCTTCTAAGATGTTGATTGGTAAAAGGATTGGGGTTGGCTGAATATATTTCCCGAAATAACTTAATCCCTTTTTGCTAAGACCCGCATAGAAATATGCCACTGACGTAAGTAAAGCTAAAGCAACAGTAGTATTTATATCATTCGTGGGTGCGGCTAACTCTCCATGAGGTAATTGTATTATTTTCCAAGGTAAAAGAGCTCCTGACCAATTAGAAACAAAAATAAATAGAAACATAGTTCCAATAAAAGGAACCCAAGGACCATACTCTTCGCCAATTTGCGTTTTACTTACATCTCGAATGAATTCAAGAACATATTCGAAGAAATTCTGCCCGCCAGTCGGAATAGTTTGTGGGTTACGAACAGCTATAGCGGCTGAACCTAATAAGATAGCAATTACAAACCAAGAAGTAATAAGTACTTGACCGTGGACCTGGAAACCCCCTATTTGCCAATAGAAATGTTGGCCTACTTCCACACCGGATATATCATATAACCCCTTTAGTGTGTTGATGGAACATGATAGAACGTTCATATTGCCCTCTAAAAAAATCAAACTTTAAACAGAATTTTTTTGATTCAACCACCTATTTGCCTACTTGAATCGGATATTTTGAATACTAACTAATTACATAATAAAACAAGATGCCCACATAAGAACATCCATGCCCAGACCGATAAACTATTCATACCAAAAGGGTTATTTCCATTGATAAGTTGTGAAGAGTTTAACCATAAATAATCTCTTAACCGGCCCATCAAATAAGTAGATCCCCAGTTCTTTTTCTTTCTTTTTGAAATTAAGAAAAAGAGAAAGCTATTCCAGAAATCTATGGGACTTTCGAAGTAAGTTATTTATCTTAT